GTTAGTATCATGAATGCAATTCATTTGTTTACTTATTCTATCCAATTTCAATGAAGGAATTTTCAAGTTGAACCGACCCATTTTCAAAATATCAACTGGATGAATAAAAATATTGAAAAAGTCTTTCATTTGTCTATCATTATAGACAATATGGCCCATCTTATCTATGGAATTCGAACTTGAACTCTATTTACGATTTTTTATTTATATCTCATTAGCCCCTATTTCATATTTGAATTTTCATTTTAGCATATCAATGCAATGGATTTTTACGTTCGGCCTATTCCCCCTTTTTTATATCTATACCCCCTTTTTTTTCGTGGACAAATTCCGCATATTTTCACATAGAGGATTTACATATACAACATATATTACTGTCAAGAGTGAATTTCTTATTTATAGTTCTATGAAATAAACAAAAAAAGAAGGGATTCGGAATTTCATCCGGTTAGGATCGCTCTAAACCAGCCCATTATGTATATGATTTAGCATGCCAACTATTAAACAACTTATTAGAAAGGCAAGACAGCCAATCAGAAATGTCACGAAATCCCCTGCTCTTCGGGGATGTCCTCAACGTCGAGGAACATGTACTAGGGTGTATGTGCGACTCGTTCCGATCATGAGCTGAGAGAAAAGTAAACCTTTTTTCAGTATCAATGATCAGTACCAGTGAATAGGGTTCTTCTCTTCACTATCTAAAAAAGATGGATTTACCATCTCTTACTGTGTATCAAATTTATGGTTTCCATTGGTGCAAATCCAATCACTTCAATTTGTAATTGAAGATGAGAAAAAAGTATCCATTGGTAGCAAATGATTATCCATTAAGCGGTTCAAATCCTATTTGAAAAAGAAAAAAAATGATGCTTCCAAGAACGGACTAAGAAGGTCAGCTACCTAACTCATTTTCATAATTAAATACCGTTACTGTATAAGATAGGTCTATGATTGTGAAAGATCTATTACTGGACATAGGGGGTAGAGCCAAAAAGTGTGAATTGTACAAGTTACCCAGAGCATTCATTGATTAAATGAAGTAAGGAGCTCCGGTGTATAGAGAGGGCCTCACCGTTTAAGAAGTAATCATAGAGACGATGGAACCCACTAGTTAGCCATTTCTATTTACTACTTTTTGAGTGATTAGGCTTTTTTTTATACCTAATATTGAATTATTTCAAGGCAAAATAAAATGCCTAGGACTAGAAAAAAAAGGAAAAAAATCGTGGTCGGGACGGTTATAGTAGCAAAAGCCATTGGAATTTTGATTTTATACATTGGAAGAATCCGTTTTGTTATTAATAGACTAGTAAAGGGCAAAAGAATAACTGAAAGAAAGAATGAGTTATTCATCAAAGTTTCTTTTCTTCAATGACCAGAATTAAACGGGGATATATAGCTCGGAGACGTCGAACAAAAATGCGTTTCTTTGTATTAGGTTTTCGAGGGTCTCATTCAAAACTTACTCAAACTATTATTCAACAAAGAATAAAAGCTTTGTTTTCGGCGCATCGGGATAGAGGTAGGAAAAAAAGAGATTTTCGTCGTTTGTGGATCACTCGAATAAATGCAGCAATTCGCGGGAGGTTGCTATCCTATAGGTATAGTACACTAATACACAATCTGTACCGGAAGCAGTTGCTTCTTAATCGTAAAATACTTGCACAAATAGCTATATTAAATAGGAATTGTCTTGATACGATTTCCAATGCGATTTTTTAATTAAAAAAAAAGAAAAAGAATAAGTAGATCGGAAGGAATCCACCGGAATACTTTTAATGGAGTTTCCTCGAGAATAAACTCGGAGAGGGTAGAATAGAAATTAGTACGAAAAAAAAATGATGATAAGGTCATCAAAACAAAAAGAGCAAAGACAAGACGCTCAAAAAAAAAAGATTTCTTTTCCTTTCCCGACTCGATTCTTTCTTTTATTTTTCTTTATTTCTTATTTTTACGACACTACAATTGAATTTCATTTTGTTTGATTATCGGATTTTTCGAATAAAACATCAACCTACGTTTGAGTTCGGATTTGAATTTTGATTCAATTGAAAATTGAAGGATAAGCCCATTTCAATTTTATTTAGTTCTAGTTCTAAGACTTCTAGTTCTAGCGGTCGATTTCCTTCTTTCAAATCGTTTCGCATACTTATTATTACGAATTGCATACTTATTAGTACGAAAGGGTAACAAAGATAAAATACGAGCTCTTTTTATAGCAATAGTAATTAATCGTTGTTGTTTTAAAGTCAATCTATTTACTCGCCTAGATAATATTTTTCCTTGTTCACTAATAAATCGACTAATTAAACTTATGTTTCTATAATGAATTCGATCCCCCGATTGGATCGGGGGCAAACGCCTACGAAAAGATCGCTTGGATTTATTCATGATACGAAAAGATCGCTTGGATTTATTCATGATTTGTTTATTCCTTATCTCTCAAAATAAAAATCCTATCCTTATCTATATTTCTAAAATTCTAAAATATTATTTAGTCCTATTTAGATCGTACCGAATTATGGAATTTATAGGATTTGCTTTGTTTATTATTTTAAATTTATGTATATGTAATAATTATATAGAAATAATGTAATAATGAAAATGAATTCAAATAAAAAAAAGAATAATATATTCTATGTACTAATAGTTATATTACATATAACTAATTCTATACCTAAAGTAAGTCATATTTTCATATTCCTTGGGAGAGTGGTGACATATGACATATAGGCAGCACTCGATTTGATCTATTTCTTTATCTCCCCGTGAGTTGTATGTTCGTAACAATAGGGACAGAATTTCTTCAATTCCAATCGACTAGGCGTATTGTGTCGATTTTTTTGAGTGATATATCTGGAAATGCCCGTTGATTCCTTATTAACACCGTTTCGAACACAACTGGTACATTCCAAAATAATCGTTACTCGGACATCTTTACTCTTAGCCATGAACCCCCCTTTGGTTTTAATCTACCCCACCCTATCTCGTTGATTTTCCGGTCAAAAACGAATAAGAAAAAAATAGAAGTTGCTAACTAAAAATCAAATTATGAATGATGATTTTGTTGTAATCAATTGAAATCAATATTAATAATATAGTAAATAATAAGTAATACAATGATTTCTAACTTTATTTAGAATCAAAATTTAGAATAGAATCACAGTGGAGTATTTCATTGACACATTTTGTAGAATATTTTGTAGAATACTTGTTTTGTTGCCTTAGCCGCATTTCTGTTTTCGTTCGACTAGTCATTTAATTGGAGCCCGAACCCAAGTTTCGGTGCGGGTGAATCTACTATTTTTTCCCCCTACCCTCCCTTATTTGATCTAATTCTAAAAAACGAAAAAAAAGAGGGGGATAGTCACAGATATTTGATTGTATCTCTAATCTCCTTCACCCCGTCCCACGGCAATAAAGAACTAGAATGAAAAAAAAGGAAATGTCAACGCATCCGGGAATAAACGATTGATCTCTATCAATAAACCCGCTAAAGAACCAAACCATAGAGTACTTAGTACTGGTGCTACAGAAAGATATGTTTTTAGATCTCGCATTTTAAATCCCCCTTCTTTATTGTATTACAATATGGTACTAGATATATAATCAGATGAATATTTAGTTAAGGACCACTTCCATTTGTCTATTTGTATGCGGAATCCCTAATTCAAATTAAAATGTACAATGATTCGATAGATAAGATTTTCCTTTTCTTAAAACAGAAAAATATGTAACTTTCCACCCAAGAATTTCCACGAAAAAGATTTATTTCTTAATAAATTTATTATAAGATCCTTATATGATATGAGACAAAAAGGGGGAATGGCAAGATAAACTGATATTGTATCAATAGAGGAACTAAAAGTGTGGAAAACAAGACAGGGATTCTCTATAATGACACTGTAGACCAATTGAAAGGGATGTAGCGCAGCTTGGTAGCGCGTTTGTTTTGGGTACAAAATGTCACGGGTTCAAATCCTGTCATCCCTACCTATTACTTCTCCTCCGAGCAGTAACGAAGGAGCAATTTTAGATCGATTCAAATTGAGCATACAGAATCTTTAATACTATTATATATCATATATAATAGTATAGGTGTGCAAGATATCTTGTGGTTTTATATAAAATAAAAAAAAAAGAATCCTCCCCCTTCCATTACAGTCTTATCTTATTGTGATAAGAAAGCGCTCTTAGTTCAGTTCGGTAGAACGTGGGTCTCCAAAACCCAATGTCGTAGGTTCAAATCCTACAGAGCGTGATTCTGTTCTTGTTAGGTAGAAAATGACACCGAACTCAAATTGAAATAAAAAAATGCAACAGCAATCTGACTTGACCTCCCATAGATTCAATTCAATTAAATGAATTAATAAAGAGGGGGGTCAGTCAAAAAAAAAGAAAGAGATGTTAATTAATCAAAAGTCCAACTGATCGCCACGTCTATATTGTAAATATGCAGTTACAAATAATCCAGCCAAAGTAATGGGAATTAGACCTAAGACGATTCCAAATAGAAAAACTTCAATCATTTTCAATTTTTTTTTTTATTTTGAAAGGGAAAAATAGAGGTAATATCTATCCATAAATATTAATCTGTATTACCCATGAATCTCAATGACAGATAATTGGTAATTAGCGCAGTAAAGAACTATAGAATCTATGCATATAGTAAATAACGATTTGTTTTTGTGAATTGTTCGTTCATTCAAATTCAATTCATTTTCAAATAAGTCGTATCTTACTCAAACCAATAAATAGAGCTGAGGTTAGAGTTAAAGCCACTAGTAAAAAACCGAAATAACTAGTTATCGTAGGCATGAAGGGACTAAATGAAATATGTTCTTTTTATACATATGTTTAGAAAGCACTTTCCTAAATTTTCATTTTTGAAAGAGATAGGGATAAGCAAAAATACCACCAATTGAAGGAATAAGTTCAATTGAAAATTTTCGATTCAGCAATCATTATAGACAGTATTCACAAAACAAAAAACAAAAATA